GAAAAAAATATGTTGATAAATAAATTCCAATTTGTTGACTATTACTTATTAAATCTTGCTCTAGAATTTGGTTTGATCTTGTAGTCCAAATAATCCCATACCATGACGTATCTACAATAGTAGTCATTAGTGAAACAAAAATACTTGTACAAACCAGAAAAGTAAATCCACTCCCAACGGTCCAAAGATTAAAATCTTTGGAATATTCTGAACCCTTCATGAACATCACAGCAAATATGATTAAAACATTTATAGCTCCCACGTAAATAAGTAGTTGCGCAGCAGCTACAAACTGGGCGTTTGCTAGAATATAGAATAAAGATATAGAAACAAGAACCAGTCCCAACGAAAAAGCAGAATAAATGGAGTTGTTAAGTAATAGTACTCCCATACTTCCTAATATAAGACCTGATCCCAACAAGACTACAAGAAAATCATGTATCGGTCCAGGCAAATCCATTATATGTAGTAAAAAAAGAGATAAATAAATAGAAATGTTTTTCATGACCTTATTGATCTGACCAGGAAAAAAAATGGATAATCAATTCCTAATTTAATCTTAAGGGGTGTGAATTAATGTAGGTACAGTTATTGGATTAATATTAGTCTTGATCTGAAAGAGTAGAGTAGAGTAGTTCGAAACTATATATTTCGAAATATATAGTTTCAATCTAAATTAAGCTGAAATTCTCATGAATCACTAGTTTGGATTTGTAGGTAGTGACCAAACAAAACGAAAGAAACCTCATTTCTTTAGATCAAAACGGAACATTAGTAATTTACAATTACTCTTAAATCTTTAATCAAGGGATTTACTTATTTTAGACTTAAATTTGAGGCGAATTCAAAATTGTTCTAATTGTATAATCATCAACTACTGACATTGGTAAACGACCCAAAGAAATTTGATTATAATTCAATTCGTGACGATCATAAGTAGAAAGTTCATATTCTTCAGTCATTGATAAACAATTTGTTGGACAATATTCAACGCAGTTACCACAAAATATACAGATCCCGAAATCAATACTGTAATTAAGCAATCGTTTCTTTCGAATATCCGTTTCCAATTTCCAATCAACAACGGGGAGATCTATAGGACATACACGAACACATACTTCACAAGCAATGCATTTATCAAATTCAAAATGGATTCGACCGCGGAAACGCTCCGATGTGATTAATTTTTCGTAAGGATATTGAATAGTTACAGGTAAACGATTTGCATGGGATAAAGTAATCATGAAACTTTGACCAATGTACCTTGCAGCTCGTACTGTTTGTTGACCATAATTCATGAACCCAGTTACCATAGGGAACATATTGTAATATCTCTAAAGAATTTTATGTTTGTTTCTTTCTCTTGTTTGAGCAAGTCGTGAATATAGAATATGGTATTCCTTTACAGTGAAAAGAGTTGAAAAGAAGTTGTTAATAATAGATTACCGAGAGATATAGGTAAAAGAAATTTCCATCCGAGATTTAATAGTTGGTCTATTCTTAGTCGGGGTAAAGTCCATCTTGTTGTTATAGAAATGAACAAGAACAAATAAGTTTTAGCTAATGTAATAAAGATACTAATTGTCATTCCAAAGACTTCATACGCTTTATTTATTTCAAAAAGTTCATAACCGAATATGTATGGAATAGAGATATCCCAACCACCCAAGTAAAGAACTGTTACAAATAATGAAGAAACTAATAGATTTAGATAGGAAGCAACATAAAATAAACCAAATTTGATACCCGAATACTCGGTTTGATAACCCGCCACTAATTCTTCTTCTGCTTCTGGTAAATCAAAAGGTAATCTCTCGCATTCTGCTAAGGAAGAAATTAGAAAAATAACAAACCCTATAGGTTGACGCCACAAATTCCACCCCCAAAAACCATATTTTGATTGAGCCTCAACTATATCAACCGTACTCGAACTGTTAGATAATCATAGTCGGCAATAACATCACTGTTCTCATCGCTATTACAGAACCGTACATGAGATTTTCACCTCATACGGCTCCTTGAGGGCCATAAATAAATCTAAGGAGCGTGTCGGGATTATTTATCTTGATATGTCTTTTTTGTAGAATAGTATAGGATAAAAATCTATCGTGTGTCCCCAAATTAACCCAATAGAATTCTGTCTGTTCTAATAATAAAGAAAAAGGGTACTTCTGAATTGATCTCATCCTTTAATAAAAAATAATTTCTTTGTTGAGTAATAACTTAATTCTTCACTAAAATACTATTTATTATAAATATCAATAACCCATCGTTTTCAATTACGAAAAAAAAATCGCCTATTCCATTAGTTCATGAATTCGTACACGAATTCTATCTCTATAAATAGGGATATCGGAAAGAAAATGAATATAGGAATAGATGGAGATAAGAAAGAATAAAAAAGATATCTTTTTTTGTTGTAATTGGATTCTTTCCATTTTTTTTTTTCGTTCCTATTCTTCTTTCTGCTAAAAAGGGGACTTACTAAATAAGGGATTATTTCGTTTCCGATAGTCATTTATTTAATGGGTGGATAGGCGCATACTCTGGATCGGAATCGTGGGGAGTACTGCCTGATCATTTCTACAAACTTAAAGCCCCAATTCGTATTCTTTTTATATTATGCATTTTGCAAAAATGTCCTTCTCTCTCTTTTGGATAATTTTAAAAATCTCCATTACTAATCCTTTGTATATTTTGGTGTTTCTAACCATCCACTCATTTTTGCTCAATCGGCCGTGTTAAGGTAATACATATATGGTAGTACATACAAATAATAGTGAAAACTCAATACGGTTGATCTTTTGAGTCCGCTTCAAGACAGGATAACTAGTCAACCAATCTTGGGATAAAGGCTCTCTTGCGCCTATGTTTATTTCTGCTTAACTCTTATACATAGAAAATGAGACTCAATATTTTTACTGCTAATTTATATTTATATAAGCTGTTTTCTTTCACTCATATAACTATCTGATTTAGTTCATTAATCCGAATAATGAATATAAAAATGAAGATATCTATTCAATGCATTTCATCCCTTTTCTCAAAAAAAAGTGGTAGAAGTTTATGTCTCAACGAATCACACGTAGAGATATTGATAATACACATAGAGTTAATGGTATTTCATAACTAATTGATTGAGCAGCAGCTCGTAGACCACCTAAAAAGGAATATTTATTATTGGATCCATATCCTGACATAAGAAGTCCGATGGGAGCAACACTTGAAATGGCAATCCATAAAAAAACACCGATATGGAGATCGGCTAAAACAAGGCGATAACCAAAAGGAATTACTGAATAGCTTAGTAAAATTGATATGACTGCTATGGATGGTCCGATACTGAATAAACGAGTATCACCTCTAGATGGAAACAGATTTTCTTTAAAAAGTAGTTTTGTACCATCTGCTAAAGCTTGAAGAACTCCCAAAGGACCAGCATATTCAGGTCCAATCCGTTGTTGTATCCCTGCGGATATTTCTCTTTCTAACCATACAATTACTAGTACGCTTATTGTGATTCCCAATACAGTAGTCAAAATAGGAACAAGCACCCATAGAATTCCATAGACTTCTTTTAAGAATTCCAATCTAGAAAAAGAATTGATATCTTGTACTTGTGGTGTATCAATTATCATTTTAACGATCAACTTCTCCCATAATGATATCTATGCTACCTAGTATTGTCATAATATCAGCCAATTTCATTCTTTTAACTAACTGAGGAAGAATTTGCAAATTGATAAAACCCGGCGGGCGAATTTTCCATCTCCAAGGAAAACCACCCTGATCCCCTATCAAAAAAATTCCCAATTCCCCTTTTGGGGCTTCGACTCTCACATAAAGTTCTTGTTTCGCCAACTCAAAAGTTGGAGAAGGTTTTTTACTAATGAATCGATAGTCAAAGTCATTCCATTCCGGAGACCTTTCTCGATCAAAACATCGTATTTCTAAATTCTCATAGGGCCCCCCTGGAATTCCTTCCAAAGCTTGTTGAATAATTTTTATGGATTCCGTCATCTCACCAAGTCTGACTAAATAACGAGCTAATGAATCTCCTTCTTTTTGCCACTGAACTTCCCAATCAAATTCGTCATAACACTCATAATTATCAACTTTACGAAGATCCCATGGTATTCCGGAAGCTCGCAGCATTGGTCCCGATAACCCCCAATTTATTACTTCTTCTCCACAAATAATGCCTACTCCTTCAACTCGTTCTAAAAAAATAGGATTTTGTGTAATAAGTTTTTGATATTCAGCAACCCCTGTCAAAAAATAATCGCAGAAATCCAAACATTTATCTATCCAGCCATGAGGTAGATCAGCCGCGACTCCCCCGATACGAAAAAAATTATGCATCATTCTCATACCGGTGGCTGCTTCGAATAGATCATATACTAATTCTCTTTCTCTGAAAATATAGAAGAAGGGAGTCTGTGCGCCAATATCCGCCATAAAAGGGCCAAGCCATAACAGATGAGAAGCTATACGACTCAACTCCAACATAATTACTCTGATATAGCTGGCTCTTTTAGGTACTTGAATATTTCCCAACTGTTCTGGACCATTTACGGTTATTGCTTCTGTGAACATAGTAGCTAAATAATCCCAACGTGTTACATAAGGTAGATATTGTATAATTGTTCGGTTTTCTGCAATTTTTTCCATCCCTCTGTGTAAATAACCCAATATTGGTTCACAGTCAATAACATCTTCACCATCCAAAGTAAGGATGAGTCGAAGAACACCGTGCATTGATGGGTGGTGAGGTCCCATATTGACTATCATGAGGTCTTTTCTTGTAGCTGGTCCATTCATAAGTTTTTCCTCGATTCATCTTTCCATGAATTGCTGAAAATGAAAATAAGTTCATAAAAATTCAAGATCTAATAAATCAAATAATTAAAAATTACTTTTAAAATTACTGAGTTTTTGACTCCCGAATATCCAATTGATTAATTAATTCTTTATAACGCATTATATTTTTCTTTGATAAATAAGAAAGTAATCGTTGGCGTTTTCCGAGAATTTTACGTAGACCTCTTTGAGATGAATAGTCTTTTTTGTGCAATTCCAAATGTGAAGTAAGTCTTCGTATCTTATTGGTGAAACTGAATACTTGAAATTCAACAGATCCTGCATTTTCTTTTTTTTCTTCTTGCGAAATAACTGAGCTGAATGAATTTTTTACCATAAAATTAAATCTCCTTACCCTCCTTTTTTTATAAATTATTATTGATCAGTAATAATAATGTTACTCCTTTTAATTTGATATACACAATAATCTTAATTTCATTAATAATTTCTGTTCTTTTTTTTTTTATAAAATTTAACAATCCAATTTTAAAAATTGGATTCAGATAGGTATACAAAAGGATGGTATATTTCTGCACGCACAAAAAATATTTCGACTTAAAACTTAAATTAAAAGTAAATAAGAATATTTTCTGGATTAATTTATAAATCTAATAGATACGTCATTGAATTAAATTAATATCATCTATCAGAATGTAAGACAGTGACATACGTGTATTTCTTTGTCTTCATATACCATATAAGGTACGGGAAATATAGGAAAAATGTAGCATTAACGAATTTTCAATTGTGGATACATATGGATTCTTAGCATACTAAAACGACTGCTATTATTGGTATCAAACCAATAACGATTCATACAAGCTAAATCTTCTAATCGATAATTCGGCCAAAGAAAGAACTTGAATTTATTTAGTTTATTTTTATATCTATCAAGATGTTTGCTTCTTTTATCTAAAACTTGATGACGAGTTTTCACCTTATTTGCATTGTAAAATGCTGTATTTCTATGGATATCATTTATATTCCGAGAATTGAAACAAATTCGAATTCTGAACTCTCTACGACCTCTAGGGGCTAAGATATTTTCAGGAACAAGCAAATCATAATGATTGCTGGCTCTATTTTCATTCGTTTTTTGATGTATTGCAATGGATTCAGAAAAACTCTTCTTATCAGGATAGCGTTTTTCTTGATATCTTTGATTAATTTGGTACTTAGTCTTATGAACTAATGAAATACCTATGGTTTGAGACATAATAAATTGTACAGCATTTTTTACAGACAGACGAACCGGTTCGATAATCAATATTCCCCTTTTCATTAATTCTGTAAGAGTTAAATCCTTCTGAACTATCAGAATATCCATACTCATTTCTCTACTTTGAATAGAGGATATAGCAATTTCTCTGGGATTTTGCAGTCTAAGTAGGAGACAATATACTTTGATGTTATTGATAATTCTTTGATTTAAGGAATAATCCCATCTCAATTGAAAACGCAAATATCTTTTTAGGAAGAAATCAAGCTCCCCTTCCGTGTTTTTCTTGGATTGCTTTTTATTTATACGTTTTTTCACATCTGCTCCCGCGGAATCTTCTTGAACATATTTTTTGTGGTTTGAGAGAGCTGATTCAAGATCCTCTTCGGCCACAGATTCCTTTTCTCCTTTATTTCTATTTTCTAATTCAAGAGTTTTTTCCTTCGCTGATATAAAAAAATATCTTTTTTTCTTTCCAATTAGTTTTTTATTTTTACTAAAAATTTCATTTACATTCAAATTTAAAAGAAGTGATTTGATTGGTATGATCCACGGGTTAATCTTATATGCATTATAAAGTATCAAAAATTCTGGAAAGAACCAAAGTTCCATATTCGATATGGAACGACTTAGTATTTCTTCATTCATTCTCATCCAATAAAAAAATATATTTTTTTTATTGTTGGATGGGTTGATTTCTTGATGTTGATTAATTGTGAGATAAAAAAAATCTTTCTTATCGATTTTTTCAATTATTTGAAAATTATTAACCCCAGTTTTAGTATTTTTATTACTGTTCGTGTCAGCCTCAATATTGATCCAGGCTCCAATATCGGCCTTATTTTTAAGACAAAAATGCAGCATTCTCCAATCAAAATATTTTCTATCTGGATTTTTTTCCAGATCTATAATATCATCTTCTACTAGATAATTATTGATAGGGACACCCGTCAATATATCAATAAATTTCCATTTTTCTGTGTTGTACCTATAAGAAATTTCTTGATTATTTTTTACTTGTACTGGTAATTCATAAATATATGAATCTTTATTATCTTCATAATTAATAGATTTATATGATAAAAGATCATATATATATTTTTTTTTTATATTATCTTTTTTATTCTGTAATGAGTAGTGTGGTTCAAAATCATTTTTTTTTTTGTAATCAATTAATCGGTTTTTTTCATATGAATAACGTTGGTTAAAATCTTTATTTTTGGCCATACGATTTTGATTGACTCTATTTCGCCATTTTTGTGGTAGTAATTTGGACCATCTAATCGTATATAAATCGTAGTGATAATGACTCCTTAACCAGTTTTTCCATTGATTCATTCCAAAATTTTTAAGATTCTTTTGTTTTAAGTCTGAATGTACTATTTCTTGTGCTCCAAGAACTTCAACAAAATAATCCTGTATTTCATTCTTAAGAAAAAGAGATGTTCCGTGATATTGAAAGACAGGTCTTAACTTAGATAAGTTAATAATTTGTGTTTGTGATAATTTGTAAAATAAATATGCTTGCGACAAATATGATAAGTCCCAAAAGATCTTTCCATTCTTATTACTAATATTGGAAAGTGACTTTTTTATAGTTGAAATAAAGTGAATTATACTTTGATTTGTTTTATCAATTCCTTCTTCATTTGCTTCATTATTTGAACTGTATTTAGTAAATTTTTTTTTTATTGATTCAATAAAAAGTTGCACATTAATCCTCAGGATATTAATCATACGTTGAAAGATATCTATGTATATGTTTTCAACGAAAAATTTTAGAAAATGATGTGATTTACGAATTAATCGTACATTTCTTTTTTTTAATATCTTAAAAAAATTTTTGTGAGATTCTAATTTTTTATCATCAGAACTTATTTTGTTAGGACTAATATTTATTTCTGGGTTTATAAACTCTTTTTTCGTGTCTTTTCTTATTTTTTCAATTTTTTTTAGTATTGTGTTTGTTCTAGCAGTCAGATCTTTCATTTTTTTTTCTCTCAATGAAAAATTTGTCCAATCCATAGATAGAATTTGAATGGATGAGCCGTGGATCATTCCATTACTTATTATCGAATTTTTTTCTTTTTTAGCTTCATTCAACTCGTATATTTCTTTCAATTCAAATACTAGAATTGGGTTTCTTTGTGAAAGTTCTTTTATTGTTTGTTTTATAAATAAAATGTTTTTGATGACCCATTTTTTTGTTTCTTTTGAGATATTTAGAAACAAGTTTGTTATTTCTTTTAAAACTCTTAGAATTATAAAAAGAATCTTTTTAAATTTTTTAATTTTTGTTTCGAATTCTTTTATTAATTTTATTAAAATGGGTTCAAAAAACGAAAGTTGTTTTCGGGGAGAACCAAAAGGAAGTTCAGCTTCCATTCCCCAAACTGTTAAAAAACAAAAATCATTTTTTTGTCCTTTATTTTTTATTAAATCTTTATTAGGGGGTTGGGACCTAGATGTGTGCCACGGTTTCAGACGAAAAGGAAATAAGATCTTTATTTGAATACCGTCTGTTAACCAGTTTTTTGGAAATTCTTTTTCTGATAATTGAACACCATTATAGGTGCATTTTACATGCATTTCTTTATTCCAATTTTTAAAATCCTCGGACCATTCAGGAAATTGAAATAATAGCATACGGGTAATATTTTTAGCTATTATCAATGAGGGTAAGACAATATATTTTCTAACAATTGATTGGGTTACTAACAAAAAACCTCTTATTACTTGAGCAAATAGAATGCTATCCCAGGCTTCCGCTATTTCTATACGTGTTTTTTCCTCTTTTTTCTGCTTTTCTCTTATTCTTATATCCGCCTCTTTTTTCTGCTTTTCTCTTATTCTTATATCCGCCTCTTTTTTCTGCTTTTCTCTTATTCTTATATCCGCCTCTTTTTTCTGCTTTTCTCTTATTCTTATATCCGCCTCTTTTTTCTGATTTTCGCTTGTCTTTTCCTGTGTATTATCCGAAATAGTAAATTCTGTGTTTTTCCATATCCCAGTTCTAAAAAAAGTTTTCATTAGTCTGGGAATATCAAAAGAAAAAAAAAAAGATTTGTCTAGTATGTCAAAAAAAAGATAAGAATGGGCATTTGCTTGAAACAGTTTCCAAGTAATTGTTTTACGTCTTTGAGCACGCATAGAGCCTTTGATTATGTCTCGACGAAAATCCGATTGTTGTGAATACCGTATCAAAGCAATTTCGTCCTTTTGATCAGGATTATTAGTATCTTTGGTATTAGTATAAGTATCGCTAGTTTCTAGGTTATCAGTAAAAATTACGACACGTTTGGCTTTTCGTGAACGAATTTCATGATCTTCCGACATACTTTCTTCGTTTTCTCCTTCCAGTTGGTCTAACTCGTCGATTAATTTGTATGACCATACAGGAACTTTTTTACTGATTTCTCTTATTCCAATCGAGTTTTGACGACTTGCTTTAGCGTTGTAAGGAGTTATAACTATATCGAATAAAAATTTTAAAAATTTTATTCGATCTTGGGACACAATTTTATCTTCAATTTGGGGGTAATTAGTATTACGAAAGATAGCATGAATCTTATTTGTCCAAACGTTCTCACTATCATTTTTTATCGAAGTTTCATTTATCATTGAAAATGATAAAAAAAAAGGGATTCGTCTGCGGTAAGGTCCGCTCAAAAAAGGATCATATGCTTTTGGTAAATAGTATTTTTGAGTTTTATCATTACATAATTGATTCTGTTTTTCTAGTACATCCCGAGCTAGAGTAAGGGATCCCTTATCTAGAACTTGATATCGAACTTGATCTAGAGCTTGAATTCTATTTATAAATTTTTGTTTTAAATTTCTTTTTTTTTGTTGATTGAGATAATTCCAAGGATTATCCAATTCATCATAATAAAGTTTTTGTTTTTCTGTTGTGAACAAAGA